TATATCTCGAGCAGTTACACATTTAGGGCCCCTAACACAAATAGACGCCTCACAAGTTCCATATAGATTACTTCGCAATACAATTTCTTTCAAATTCATTAAAATTTCGTGTACCGATTCTTGAATACCTACTATGGTCGAGTATTCATGTGGTATTTTCTCAGATTTTGCACGTGTGATGCATGTTCCTTCTATTTCTCCAAGCAAAGCTCTTCGCATCGCAATTCCTATTGTGTCAGCTTGACCTTTCATAAGTGGAGAGAGAATAAAGCGCCCATAATAAAGACATTTACTATCCGTTCTTGATTCAACACACTTCCACTGCAGTGTCCGAGTAGATACTCTTATTTTCTCTCGAACCATAGTAATATTATAAAAATTGATCATATCTTGGAATCATTTATTTCTCTTGAAATCTCTTCAATGCTTATTTCTACACACGTCTTTTTTTAGGCGGCCTACAGCCATTATGTGGCATAGGAGTTACGTCTCGCACGAAACTTAATAGTATCCCACTTCTACGAATAGCCCGTAATGCTGCATCCCTTCCGAGACCAGGACCCTTTATCATGACTTCTGCTCGTTGCATACCTTGCTCTACTACAGTACGAATAGCATTTCCTGCCGCGGTTTGAGCCGCAAACGGCGTTCCCCTTTTTGTACCCCTGAACCCACAAGTACCCGCGGAAGCCCAAGAAACCACCCGACCTCGTACATCTGTAACAGTCACAATGGTATTGTTGAAACTTGCTTGAACATGAATAACGCCCTTTGGTATTTTACGTGTACTCTTACGCGAATTAATACGTCCATTTCTGCGTGAACCAATTTTTGGTATAGGTTTTGCCATATTTTATCATCTCATAAATATGAGTCAGAGATATATGGATATATCCATTTCATGTCAAAACAAATCCTTCATTTTTTTATTTGTACATCAATCAAATCTTTTCGAAAGTTCTTTTTAATAGAATGATTATCCTTGTCGTTGTTTATGTTTTGGATTAGAACAAATTACTATAATTCGTCCCCGTCTGCGGATCAATCGACATTTTTCACAAATTTTACGAACGGAGGCCCTTATTTTCATATTAGTCATTCCTTACTTTAATTCCGAATCTATTTCTTGGAAGAAAATAAGTTTCTTGAAATTTTGAACCTCGAGTTGTATTCTCATGGGACGGAGTGTTGAAGTTGAAAAACCATTAGTCGTTTGAATCTTTGTTGCGGAGTCTATAAATTATCCGACCTCTGGTTGAATCATAACGGCTTACTTCAATCTTAACTCTATCTCACGGTAGGATACGTATAAAGCTACGTCGTATCTTTCCCGAAACATAACCTAGAATCAGATCTTTATTATCTAAACGAACTCAGAACATACCATTAGGAAGTGATTCAGTAATCAAACCTTCATGAATCCATTTTTGTTCTTTCATTCCAGGCAAAACCCCTTAAAGTATCAACTAATAGAGGAGTGATATTAGACAATCCATCTTTTCTCTTTTTTTTTAACAAATAGGAAATTTTGGATCCAATTCAGATATCAAAAGGATTACCATATATAACATAAAATTTCTCCGCCAATTCCCTCTAGTCGAGCCTCTCGATCTGTCATTATACCTCGAGAGGTAGAAAGAATTACAATCCCCATTCCGCCCAAAATTCTAGGAATTCGTTGATAGTTAGAATAGATTCGTAGACCAGGTCGACTGATCCTTTTTAAATTTAAAGTATTTTTATATGGTCCTTTCCTATTTCTTCTATGTCGCAGAGTTAAAACCAAAAAATATTTGTTTCTTTCTTGATGTTTTCTCGCGTTTTCGATAAAGCCTTCTCGTAAAAGTATTTTTACAATGTTTTCGGTGATATTAGTAGATGCTATTCGAACTGTTCCTTTTCTATTCATGTCAGCATTTCGTATAGAGGTTATTATATCAGCAATAGTGTCCTTACCCATGATGGATTAAAATCAGTGATGTCTCCGAATTTTGATATAATCAACATGCTTTTTTATTAGTTTATTATTTCTTTTATGACCCTTAAAAAAAAATTCAAAATGAAAGGTATATACGTGATACATAATCTACTATTTCATCCCAATATCTTACTTCGCATCTTATAATACCTCGGGAGCTAATGAAACTATTTTAGTAAAGTTTTGTCTCAATTCTCGGGCAATCGCGCCAAAAACTCGAGTTCCTTTTGGATTTCCTTCTTGATCAATGATAACTGCAGCATTGTCATCATATCGTATTATCATACCGTTCTCGCGTTTGAGTTCTTTACAGGTACGTACAATTACAGCTCTGATCACTTCTGATCTTTCTAAGGGCGTATTGGGTATTGCTTCTTTGATCACAGCAACAATAACGTCACCAATACGAGCATATCGACGATTGCTAGCTCCTATAATTCGAATACACATCAATTCTCGAGCCCCGCTGTTGTCTGCTACATTCAAATGGGTCTGAGGTTGAATCATATCATTTTTTTTTTTTCGGTTCTTTCAATGCAAAAATAAAATGCAAAGGGCGAAAAAGAAAAAGAAATATTGTTTATCAAAAACCAAAAAAACCGGAGGTTTTTTGTATCCCAAAGCAAAGATCTATTTTATTTCCTTTGGTTCTATATTAGTATCCTGAAATAATGAATTGAGTTCGTATAGGCATTTTCGATGCCGCTATTGAAATAGCCCTTCGGGCTATATTTTCGGCTACTCCGCTTATTTCATAAAGTATTCGACCCGGTTTGACAACAGCTACCCAATATTCGGGGGATCCTTTCCCCGAACCCATACGGGTTTCTGCAGGTCTTACTGTAACTGGTTTGTCTGGAAATATACGTACCCATATTTTTCCACCGCGACGGGCATTTCGTGTCATTGCTCGCCGTCCCGCTTCTATTTGTCTAGACGTGATCCAAGCGGGTTCAAGTGCCTGAAGAGCATATCTTCCGAAACAAATACGATTCCCCCGATAAGATATTCCTTTCATTCTTCCTCTATGTTGTTTACGGAATCTGGTTCTTTTTGGGTTATAGTTGATGGTTTTTTCTTAATTCCATCTCTACTACAGAACCGGACATGAGAGTTTCCTCTCATCCGGCTCCTCGCGAATGAAAAAATTTGTAATTAATATTGTAATAATACCAAGATATTCTTTTGGATTTATCTAATTCTAATTTATTAGATATTTTTATATTTGGATATAGAATTAATAAAAAAATATCGAATTTAATATATATTTTATAATAATCTTTATTTTGTTTTTTATTGTAGTGGATTGCTCATATTCATATTTTATTTTTAAAATCCAAGAAAAAAGGAATTTTCGCGGGCGAATATTTACTCTTTCAATATCTATTTCAGCTGTAGGGTTAGTTTATTATTTTTCAGAATAGAAGAATTGGTCTTCGGTTCGTTCCGCCATCCTCCCCAATGAATCATCCGGATTCATTTTCCCTTGAATCTTCTGTATTCACAGGTTCCATCGTTCTCATCGCTTCTTGATTAATGGTTAGGTCTGAATTCTACAATGGAGCTCTTAATTAAATTTGTGTTTTTTTTTGAGCCAATCGTCTTAGTCTTTATTGGCTCGAGGCTCTTATTTTTTTTTTCTAAGAACAGATTCATAGAATTATGTGTGAATCTGTATTAATGCTTTATTACATTGTCTTTTATGAGATGATTCAAAGACCTTACATATTGGAATCATATATCTTCTATTTCTATTCATTTTTTTTCTTTCTTTCACCTTTCCATTTATCCGCATCCCTTTAGATTTTTTATATTTTGTTTTGCTTGACAATCAATTCATTCGATTTTTTTTATGCCAAATCAAACCAAATGCCAAAAAAAATTTCAGTTGCTGCAATGATAGGACAAAAATATCATATCTTGACTGCTTCTTTGGATCCAAATAATGTGATGCGATGAGTTGGTTATTAGTTCTATAGTTATTAGTTTACACTTCATACGATAGCTATAGGCTTTTTACTAAAAAAACCAACGAGTCACACACTAAGCATAGCAATTCTATCAATGGGTCAATCGAATTTTTATTCAACCTTATAGAATTAAAAATTAGAATTGGTTTGATGGATAAAAAATGAATGAAAAAGGTTGTCATTTTTTGTTCCACCCTTACCTTAAATCGAAACCGAAAGACAAGTCAAGTCAAGGATTATTATTCCTCGTCTATAAATATCCAAATTTTGATACCCAATACCCCATAGATAGTTCGAACGGTATAAGCGCAATAATCAATTTTCGCGCGAATGGTTTGTAGGGGAACCCTTCCCTCTCTTATCCATTCGATCCGTGCAATTTCTTTTCCATCGATACGGCCGGCAATTTGTATTTGAATTCCTTTTGTATCAGCTTGTTCGGTTAATTCAATAGCCTTTTTCATTGCTTTTCGAAATGACACCCTATTCTTTAATTGTCCGGCTATAAATTCTGCAAGAATATTAGGGTTTCCGTAAGGTTTTGCAATTCTTGTAATAGCAATGTTGAGTTTTCGGTTCACGCAATTCAATTCTTTTTGTACATTTAGTTTTAGGTCTTCAACCCCTCTTGGTCTATTTTCTATTAATAACTTTGGAAATCCCATATAGATTATAACCTGTATCAAATCGATTCTTTTTTGAATTTCGATACGTGCAATTCCTTCAACACCCGAGGATGTTTTTGTATTTTTTTGTACATAATTTTTGATACAATCCCGTATTTTTTGATCTTCTTGTAGACCTTCAGAATAATTTTTTGGTTGTGCAAACCAAAGGGAATAATGATCTTGGGTGGTACCAAGTCTGAAACCAAGTGGATTTATTTTTCTTCCCATCTTACTCCCTCCAGGATATCATATGGATCATACTTCATTCCGTCGTAAACCTTTTGTCGATCACTTGGAATTAAATCATGCATATAGTAGTTAAAATCGTCAAAGAAGGTCGCATCCCTTAATGCAAGTTTTATGTGACAAGTAGATCTTTTTATC